GAGTAGAAACATGACTTTTTTCAACGATGCTTACTTGCTTGGCCTTGTAGAACATGGATTAGCATTATGTCATTCCTACAAGGGATCCCCCATCCAGGATTGGAAGAAGTGCTATATGAGGACTTCGAGATAAAATAGAATATGTTTCTTTCCATTCCTCGTGAGCCACTTATTTCTCCGAAACAAGAGATCAAAGTGCTTTTCCTCCGAATCCTCGTGAGCCACTTTACCACTAAGTCGGCGGCGTTACACCATTGGGATACTTTGAATAAACTTGAGTACATATAGGATACACCGGTACTAAAACCTTTTCTCGAGATATCTTCCAAACTGTTGGGGTCGTTGCGGGGCCTCAAATAGTTGTTCCCCCGGTGTGAAACCAGTTGGTTCCTTAGTTTTAGAATTCTGCTGATCCCAAGTACTCCATCTCCATCATTGCATATGGGAATATAAAAAGTAAAGAGGAGAAGGCATGACCAGAAGAATTGTGTGAAATAAGTGAATTTATCCAGTTGAGGCATAAAGATCTGTCTTGAGAATAAATGAATCCCTCCAGACCAGACAGAAAGATAGTCCTTCCAGTACGAGTAGTTAAGAACTCACTATAGGAGCTGTGGTTGGTTGTTGACCAACAGAAAGCTTGGGATAAAAGATCAAGGTAGAACCATAAATACTACCTTGTAAAAGTGGTCGAATTTATCTAACAGCAATTAAATATTTACGCCCGCCTTTTCGATACAGTACGGTACACTGAACACCAACCCAATCTCGACAAGAGCCTCCACTTTTTCTTGTATTGGAAGAGAAGCGAACTCACTTTTTCTTGTATCGTCGGAACGGTTCTACTATGCCTGCGGTGACCTGCCCACGTGAGGCACTTTGGGCGCTGGTTGTTCGATCCGATCCTTGAGACGAAGAAAATCATTCGTGATTGTTACGATAATAGTACTGGAAACTTTCCGCTTTACTTTATATACGATATAAGTAAGGCTTGGTTAGAAAGACTTTCTGGTTCCTGTTCGCTCTCAGCTGTAGTCAGTGAATGGCGGCGAACTCGGTGCTGCTGCGGTAGAGAGACTGAGCTAATGCATGGACTCGACTCGACTAGGAACTATTAGCTGAAGGTAAAGGTAGTTTCACAAGCAAGAGTGAGTGGATTGAATCCTCCCTCTCCTATGCCACGCTGTTATAGCCTTCTAAGTTGGCTAGCTTTCCCTTATTACTAAAATAGCGAGACATGATAGAGATACCTACAGCACGACAGAGAGTCCTTCCTCTTCTCCAGGATTGGTGTGGGGAATCAGCCACTAGACGCGAGATAGCCCTTGTTTAGTTCATCATTCCGTTCGGATATAGAGCTGTATCCCAGGTCAAAGGACCAATTGATTCATAGCCAATGTTCTTGCCTTGCCTCGGGCATAGAAAAGCATCTTCGCCTATTGTCCGGGGAGGAAGGAGAAAGAGAATAGGCCCATTAACAAAAAAGAATTTGCGATTCCACCATATTACGGGCCGGAGATAGAGCTAAACAACTACTAACCAGGGGCCTAGGGACTCCTCTCACATTGGGTATGATTTTGCCATGGTGGACTCTACAAAAAGGGATTCCAATCCCATCTTATTCAGTTGGAAGTGATTCACTCACTTTTATAGTATGGAGAACGTGAAAAGGGTAAACTTCGAGGCCTCAGGCCGAGTCAGAATTGCTTTTCCCCAAAGATGCCTCCAATCTCTTAATAAAGGTATCTTCCTGGTGACAGCAGTGGCAGCGGAGCAGCATCATTCATTCTAAGTTAGAAGGACGTCTTCCCCAAGTATATAACTTAAGCTTTACACAAATTGAAACTAAGGGCCCAAAAGCATAGAGATGGGACTATCAGTCTTTTTTTATGCTGGTTCGTTGCGTCTCTCAACTCTAGGGTTCTGCTCCTCTAAGCGGGGACAATTCAAGAAGAATGAAGAGAGAGATTAGGTTCATATAGATACATTCACATGGAATCGGGAACTAGTAGACCTATTCTCCAACAATAGGTAAGGTCGAAGATCGCTCTTCAAACCGTCAAAAGCCTTTTGACAAGCTTCAGACTAGTTATTCGATTGAATCACAAAGATCTATTCACTTATTTGAAGCAGCATCGGAAAAGGAGCGGATGGTTCATGTAGCAGTGGAAGAGGCAGTCGCCTTTTATGAAGTCTGGGCTTTCGAGATCGAATCGTAGCCAAAGTCTTTTTCCAGGTTTAGAAAGACCGGTTTGAAAGGACCAGGAAAGATCAAATGAAGGAACTCTTGCTTCTTTTCGCTAATAAGTGCTCTATCGCTTCGTTCGACGTTCCCTCGGCTCCCTCACTTGCAGCAAGCCCATAATACGTACCGGACTCCTGCTGCGCCGACTTTGGGTGGCTTGCTTTGCCCTAGCCATCCACAGCCCCCGCAGCTTACCACTTTGCCAAGGATTGGCAGGAGCAGACTGATGTTGCTAAGGCATACCTCGAGAAGGCGGCTAAGAGAATGAAGCAAGCTGGGAACGCGCTGAGACACTATGGCAGTTCGAGGACAAGATCGCCGAGTACCGTGATGCGACGAGGACGTCGTCAGATTAGGTGGGGGAGAATGTCACGATTTTCCTCGCGAGACGCACATATGTATGATGGGTTGTATGGAAGCCTACCTAACTCTTTCTTTTTGCTTAAAAGCCTTAGTTCAAGCACACCAGGACGAACGGAGGGTCTCATAGAAAGTATGAGACTCGCTCCGCTCCCCTAAACAAATAGGTCTACAACTTATCCGGTTAAGCTTTTATCCTCCTTTCACTCGTTCATTCGCTTCCTTTCCTTAATTAAGGCTATCCGTGCTTCCGATCTATCTACCTGGCTTCTTTCTGGATTGAATAAAGAGAATAATCCTTTGCTTATGGATCGGGAGGGAGGAGAAGAACTAGAACTCTAACTCTATGGCTTCTGGATCGGTCGCTAACGCTTCCTTCCCTACTTCCTTCTGCCTGCGCTGGTATCCCTTATTCAAGTAGTATCCCTCGAGTCGTATTCCCTCGCTTGGCAGCCTTACTACTAGCATGACAGAGCTTTCAGTCATCCATTGGAAGGGGGCAAGATGGTTATCCATTGCGATTGGTCCACACCTTCGACCAGCGGCTTCTTGCGACCTGCCCAACTCCCCTTCTTCTTTATAGTTCCGTTCCGTCAGTCTTTGGAAGAGCAAGGTGCGTAGCTGGCTTGTTAAAGCATGGAAAGGTATCCATAAAGCACAGTAACAGCTATGATATAGGCGCCCTCTCACCTAATACCCGCTACTAAGGATTGAAAGTAGCACAATCGGCTATAGAACTCAAAATCTACGAATAGCCGCGGGCAAGCACCTTTAACAAGCAAGTAGCTAGCTTCCACCTTACTTAACGGCGCGAAAGCCTTCGCCTATAGCTTCTACTTCTACTTAGCAGCCCAAATCAAATAAAGTACCCCTTTAACACACAAGCTCACGCTAGTACAAAAGTAAGTAAACCACCTTCTCATGTCTCCGGACCTTCTATGAACAGGGCTTTGAACTCTAGCAAATAGCCCTTTGGTTGAGCTTTGCTCTATGCTGGCTTAACTGTTCCTATGCCTGTTAGGAAAGCCTAACGAGCAAATAAACCGTTAGCCCGATCCACTTGTTGCCCGCTTGCTTTCGCACCTCGCTTCCGCATCTACTTAGTTAGCATCCCAAATCAGCGTACCCCTGCTTCCTTTAAGAGGCTAGTACACAAGCTACTAAAGCTAGTAAGCTAGTATACACGCATTTGCCCGATTGCTTTAAGAGAAGCTTAACCTCCTAGTTTCCACCTGTCCTGTCCAAAACTATGGAACTCATCTGAAAAGTATATTTTCTAGATCAGAACGTGAACTCAGAGAATAGGGACAAGTTAACCACCTAGAATCGATCCATGACCGCTAAACAAAAGGAGTCCCTTACCAAGTAAGCTAGGCAACCGTCTTTACCCGCCTCAACCGATCTTAGCTCGGACATGCCAACAGCCAATACTGACTCCTTTCCCTGGGACAGCTAATCAAAACTAATACGGCTTGAATCCCTTATCTTTGAGACTACCCTTAGGACTCTATAAAGTCATTTAACAGCAGATAGACAGAAGTTATGACAACCCTCACACGAGAGCCAAAAAGAAGGCTTTCATTAAGATAATTCGCCCATACAATATTTGAGGGAGAGGTGAAAGATGCAGAAGGTGGGAATTGACAGCTCTTAGCTGGGAATTGGCTTCAATTGCATATAGAAGTGATCCTGTTCAAGAGTCGGCAGGCCTTCTAAGGCCTTTAAGTAGAAGAGAAAGAGAGAGCTCCGGGAAGAAAGAGGTCGTGAAGGACTTGCTTGAGAAGAGGAAGAATCCAGAGTTCACCTCGGCATGTCACATCGATTGAATTCAGTCAGTCAAGGAAGAAGGAAGGAAGTGCAGAAAAAGGGAGATTCGCGGGGAAGTGACGTCTGAAAATCTTAGATTTCAGGTGAGGACGGGCTAAGAATTCCAGTGGAAGGGGGAAAAATAGTGAGCTCGGGCCTAATTGAAATAAGGGCAGTTTCGCATTCTCTCTTTGCTTTATGCTTTCGTTATCCTTTTCTCCCATCTATTTGCTTCGTGTGCCGCTCTTGTCTTGAATCCCGTCATAACTGGGATTGAAAAGATAGGGTGGGCGAGGTAGCCATAAACTTTCAATAGTCAAGGATGGCAGATGCTTCAATCGGCTATTGCAATAAGGGATGGATTGAGGAAGGTCTAGTGATAGTCCAGGTGGTGAGAGGAATACGACCAGCAAGATCATCAAAAAGGCTTTTTCCTTCGTTGGATTGGGTAGCATCTAGTGCTCAATTCCCTGCCCGGAGGGGCGCAATGCGGAGAAAAGGAAAGAGCCCCCGGGACCCCTGTGACGGAGTTGGCGCTATTCTATAATGTTCTAGATAGAGAAAGGCATGATGAGGCTAGTTCTATAATAGTCAACCTCGGATCTCCGGAAAGCCTTTAGCCTCTACTTAGATCGATTGACAGCCGAAATGGAATGGTGATGCTGCTTAGACAAAGAGGCATAATAAATCAAAGCCATCCCGAGGGAAAGTCCAATCACAGCGCCAAGGCAGCTTCAATCTTCATTTCATGCATGTCTCATGGTAGAAGGAGATCGAGATGGGATTCCCCTTCATCAAAATAGAAGAAACAACTCAAGCTAGAAGCCGACCGTGATTCAATAACCTACCAATCTGGGCTATCAGCAGAAGATTCCTACTAATTATAAGTGGGTGTTCCTCGAAGCTTAGACGAGTTGAATGGAAGACAAACTGTCACACCATTCTGAGGAAGTTTACTGGTTCTACTTTGAAAAGAGAGAAGCTGATGTAGAGGACCTGAGGGGTGCCTAAGCCTGAGAAAACAAGAGTTTGAGGGAAGGTCTAGGTTAGGTTAGGTCTACCTAAAAGTATGAAAATGAGTTTATATAGGCAGACATTAGCCTCTGAGCGAATCTACCCCTTATTAGGTGTTTTAGCACTCCGATCGTCTAACAAACAGGGGGATTGAAGCCTAAACAACAAGATCCGAGCCAGGGTTGCCCATCAGTTCATTCAGTTTGGATTTCCTCAAACATAGGCACTATAGGCAGCTACCCGAGAGATCAATCTTCATGCAAGGAATGTGGAAAATAGCCTGGCAAAGGCATCTTCTATAGATGGACCGAAACTAAACTACTAACGCTTTCTTCAAGTAGTAGAAATGTTATGAATGAACACGAGAAGAGGGGAATTGCAGGATTAATAGTTTCGATATTACAAAAGCGACGGGTGACCTACCAAAGCATTAACGATGGGTTCTCAACTTTCAGATGGAGGGGGTACGATACATTTTCAGTGTACCTTGACGCTGTAAATGCTAACATAGAAGCAATGAATTTATCGATCTGCTTAGGGTTTAAAATATGGTACTATCTAATGCCAGTCCTTATGCAGTCTGTAGGGTATTCTAATTATAATGAAATCCTAAACCCTGAGGTGGTAAATTACATCAAGGACAGATCAAGAGACTGGTCTGCCCCGATGATCCAGCGCTCCATAGATCTATGCGATCATATGTATAATATGATTCAGGCGGGCACGCTCGAAAGAGGTGGTGCCAGCTCCTCGGTGTTAGGGACCATCGCTGAGTCGAACGAGACGGGTACCATCGCTGAGTCGTACGAGATGGGTACCATCGCTGAGTCGTACTATACGGGTACCTTCGATCCCTTGTTGGAAATAAGAAGAGGTGAGGAAACCAACGTGGAATACCACAAGAAAGTAAGACTTACTAAAGTAGTGATTGCCTGCATCACTGTTTGTATATTAAACAGTTTATTCGTTACTAACGCCTGCGGAACAGATCTATATCAACTATATATTGATGGAATGAGTTCAGAATAAAAAGAAGAAAAGGGGATATAAACTACTGGATAGATTAGATTGCGTCTTATTATAAAGTCTGTTATCATACGAGTGTCTTTATCCATAGGTCAAAATTACTCTGTCTAAAGATTGGAAGTATTCCCTTGGCGAGCCATTGATCAGAAACGCAGGGTGACACATTCCATAATTAAGTCTACCCATCTGAAACCTAGCATGATAGACCGCCTCCCATTCCACTCGATCATAGGCTTTACTAAGATCAAGCTTTAAAGCCATCTGACCACTTGTTTGTGGTTCCAAAGATAATGAGCAATCTCCGCAGCGACAAACAAGAGTATTATCAGAGATTAATCTGCCAGGGTAAAACAACTCGACTGCTAAGGCACCGAAGGTGTACTCTTTGATGACAAAAGGTGAGAGCAGGGCAGGAACGAAGTAGCTCGACTGATAAGGCACCAAAGGCACCGAAGGTGAATACCACTTCCGATTAACCAAACGGGAACCAAAGGGAGCTTACTGCTTGCTAGCTCAATATAGCTGCTTCTGTTGGTTAGAAGGACTCTTTCTGTCTATCCTTCCTACAGCCTTAGCCTCTATTGAGTCAGTATGTCCGTTCTATGAAGAAGAGAGAGGTCACGCACTCGATGGCACTTGCTTTAGTGAGTGGCCCCTTGGAAATAGCGTGAATGAAAGGGAAGCTTGTTCCTTTCTTCTTGTTGTTGGCACGGGGGTCGCGAAGTGTGCTCGACTCTAATGACTTTACTTTAAAGGCATAATAGATTATCAACAGACGGACAAATAGAAACGAGAGCTGTTTCATGACCCTTGATTGCCAGTACTTTAATCTAATTGCTAGTACTTTATCCTTGCTCGTTGCACAGTAGAGTAAGATTACCCCTTCGTGCTTGCTGTGGAGAAAGGCGCGAGGGGCTTCCTCCTCATCTCCCTGCAACTTCTGTTCCAACGGCTCTTCTTGCAGTTAGAAAGACTTCCTGCGGTCTCTTAGCCCTTAGACTCTATTGAGTTGGGTTTACACTGCTGCTTTGTTCTTGAGTGCGGAACCAAAGGTCTACTTGCTCGACCGTTAGGGAGGGGGAGCCGGAGGTGGGCCGACTACAAGGAGAGGAACCAGTCAGTAAACCGTGTATAAAGTGAGGCTACGAAGTCTCAATTGATTGAGCTGGATGCGATCTCCAAGAAAAGTATCTGATTCTGGTTCTGTACCTTACCCTTACTACCCTAAACTTCGAATAGATTGTTGCAACTACTTTCTTTCTTTTTGAAAGGGGTGAGGGCCGGGGCTTCAGGCGCTTTTTCCCCTTGCACCCTCAAGGAGAGACAAGAGAAAGCATTGATCACATTGGAACCACTATGAGATATGCCCGGCTCAGACAACAGGACACCGAATAGATCTCGAAAAGAGATGCAACTCATACACGCCTGCTTCTGGATTATAGGATACTAAAGCAGAACATGATACGCCATTGCTTCAAAAATGGGATACTCGAAAGCGTGACCCTGACATCACAGCCAACGGAGATATGTTTCCACAAAAAGAAGGCACGAGAGGAAACCTGACCAAACCCTAGACTAGACGGACTAGACTATCAGACTGACAGGTCAGGTGCACTTGCGACTTCTTCTGCCTTTCAAGACCCAGGAGGAAGAGGCGCCTCTATAAACATGCGGAGCGAGCACGACTTCCTTTCCTGACCGTTAACTAAGTGACTCGAAATGGATTACTCCAACGGGTTCGCTTTACCCGTCCCATTTCCTTGGACAGCGCATTATCTAGATTCAACATCTCTGCGCCGTCTACCTAACTTAACTGCCCTTTCCACCCTTGTGTCAGTGTGCCCCATCCATGATTAGAACATGACCGAAGCCAATGCACCAACCACCAGTAGCATTTCAACCAAACCAGGTTTCCCGAGCACCCTTGAATGGATTTTTCAATCACACGTGGATAGGGAAAAAGCCTGGACGATAGAGTGATAAGTGGCTGAGGTGGTTGATCACCCTTATGCGGTTCACCGAGAACCCATTGATCCAACACTGGAAAAAGGGGCAGATCCGGGATAATCCTTTGTTCCATAGCCCTGGGGTGGGGCTATTTTAGCCAATTAAGAATCCCCTAGTACTAGCAGGCACAAGCAACTCTAAAAATATCTCTTCATGGAGAATTCGGATGGAGCCCGCTCTTCAATGGCACATAAGTAAGGCGATAGATTCCTGGTGGATGGTATCGAATCAGTTCTTTCTGTATCTGGAATAGCGGAATTTGTCTTCACTTTCCCCTTGCCCCTAACCCCTTTTTCTTCATTAGCAAAAAGAGCGGGACTAACCTACTCTCCGACTCTGCCGAATTAACTCGATCATCTGCGAGGGAAGTAGCTAACTGAATATGGATGCCTTAGAGAGAGTTGTCTCGCCATTTGGTTTCAAAAAAGGATACACGGAGAGAATGGAGGCTATTACTTCCTTCTCTCTTCTCGTCAGCAGGTACTTCCCCTCGAGCGGAAGAGACTGAAACTACTTTTTCATTTCTTCTCCACCGGTGGCTATTCGTGCGCAGCAGAAGCAGAACGAATCAACAAAGCCACAAGCAACAGGCTAATGCTGCTAGTGTTCTCATGAGATTAGGGCCCATGGTCGATCGATAGAGCCCTTGTAGCTAATCCGTGTTGCCTCCTTACACTATAGGAAGACTCTCAGTCTTGTTTGTACTGGACTCGAGGCATGCTCGTAGCTTGTTTCGAACAGTTTACACAGAATGCTACTTGTTAAGTGTTAAGCATTTCCCAGACCGCAATTCCAGCTTCGGGAATGGAGTCAGGGCCTTCCTTCTAAACAGCGCTAACCTCAAGGAAGAGCTCTTAGCCAACAGGAAATACAGGATGAGCTTTTGTTGCCCTTGAGCTAAACATATATATTTCTACCCCTATAGATAGAGCTAAGCTAACCTTATAGAGCTAACCTAAGAGTACGGAGTTGAGGAAGCTACATGACTATGAGTGAAACCTCTTAGATGGACTTTTTTGTTAAGTAAATCCTAGCGTTTTATGGCACTGATAGGTAACATACACCATTAGGGTAGCCTTATCTTACTTAAGGCAGAGCTCTTGCCACTCCTCTTGAAACTATATCTCGCTTTCTTCCCAGCTACAAGCCATAACCTACAGGGATTAACAGAGCAGCTCAGTTACAACTTGTTAACTCTTCCTAAGGTGACTCTTGACTTCCCTGCAAGAAAACGGGTGTTGGCGCCCTAACTCAAGAAAGTTCTTTCGCGTTAGCCGGTGCAAAGGCAGTGGAGCTGAAGGTAGGAGATTGACAAAAAACACTTTGACTACGGGGAAAGATACACCTTCAACAGAGAAAAGACTACTCCAGGAAAAGTCGAGATAAGCCTAACGGAACCAGAGTCGATGAACCTCGAACTACTACTAACAAAGAAAGAGAGACTAATTACAACTCTGCCTATTCCGAAATCCATTACCTGCCTAATTCATCGATGCCAAGTCGGCCTTAAAGGCACATAGTCGACTTACCTTCGAACGAATAGGACCAAAAAAGAAAGAATACGTCCCTCATCGAGTGAAGCCTTCGGACATTCAGGACTTATAGCTTCAGGACTTAGCCCCTCAGGCCTTGCCGATTAGGCAGGAAAACTACCTTTCTGCCTATCTTTGGGGGGCTTAGGATTCCGTACTTATCGCTTAGGAAAAAGACCCTTCTGGCTTAGCTGCTCATCCTGTAGGCACTTAGCTCGAGACTTCGGGACGCTCGTACGGTGGCTTACAAAGCTGCTTACTCCTTCTGCCTGTCTTCCTGACCCCGGCCCAGGCATAGTCTTAGCTCTTCACCCAACACATATGATAGAGACGGATGTGTGAACTGAACGCTTGCCTCTTCCTACGAACCTATTGCCAGTGCTCCTTAGTCAGGATGTGTAATTGCTTTCTCGATGAGAGGAGCGGAGCGGAAGTAAGTGAAACGAACGGGCAAGGAGCGGAGGGATCCAAACTTTCTTGGAAGAAATTCAAGTGAACAACGGTTATTTTATTAAGTAAATAAAAAATGGGATTTAGGAGAAGGGAGGGCCTTGTTAACACCATGGTTTTGTAGATGCGTTACCCACGTCGGGGATAGGTACGTTTGTCACTCGACTGAGCATACGAGGATACTCAATGTGAACATACCCTCTCCCTAACTAAGAATGGCGCATCTTTCTTTCTGAGAGGTTCATTACACCAAAGGCTTTCAGTGAACTATTGAAGCTATCGAGAGAGTACCAAATGCTGACGGTGACGAAGGTTACCGACTTTCGGTGGACGCGGAGCCAACGAGTTCAGTCGAACAGCGTAACGAGTCTAAGGTTACAGAAGCGTTCGCCTACATCGTTTGATAGGCATAGGCATTGCAAGCAAATAGAGCAGAGAGCTTACCGTTTGTTTCTATTAGAGTCGCGAGCTTGTTGTAGTCGGTCCTAAAGGGAGAACCTTGCTGCTTACTTGCTATATCCCCGCGTCCTTGCACGGCTCGTTCTTCGAGCCCTGCTTCTCCCTTCCCCCTCTCCCCAGGGACCGACCTTATGGAGTATAGCCAAGTGGTAAGGCATCGGTTTTTGGTACCGGCATGCAAAGGTTCGAATCCTTTTACTCCAGATTATGAACACCCGATCGGATCTGTCAAGAACGAGCTGACGACTACAGGGGAAGCGGCTGACTGCAGCCCCTGAGCCCAGCTTGTAGCAAGCAAAAAGTGTGACTTGAACCTACTTTGCTAAGAGAAGAGAGAGAAGGGAAAGACAGACGACAGAAAGCAATCCTTCCAACTTCACTCCGTGGAACACAACACTGACTTCGGCCAGGTTCTTCCATCAATCTCCGGGCCCTTGCTTAACTCCTTGTTCCGTAAACCGGTCGCTGGTTGATCTGATCGGACCCCGGACACGCGAGAGCCCAGCCCGGGAGGAATGAAAGGTTCCCTGGCGCTTCATGGGACGGACGTTCGCAGTCCCCCTCCCTCTAATCTAACCCTACCTCGCTCGCCCAGGTCTGCCGGCACAAACAATAAGAGAATGAGGGAGCTAATCTGCTTGCTTGTGCAGGCGAGGACCGCTCGGCTATAGTCCAACATACATTGACGATCAGAAACGCCCAAAGTCTTATAGGCGAGGCGTATGTAAGTAGGGTCATCCCCAACTCGGAAGTTCAGCTTGTTAAGCGTCACCCCCGGGAGGACTAAACCACTCCAGGCGCGAGGCTGAACCATGCCCCGAGCACTGACAAGGAAAGAGGTACATCCGTTTCCTCCCAACAGCCATCCAGCAATGTTACCATCACCGGCACCAGGTCCCAATTGCGGCCAATTGAAATCCAGCCCCAAAGACACAGCTAAGTCATACATCTTCCACCACATACCATACCTTCTCAAACTTTCGTTTGTCTGGTTTATCTGGTAATGGGAGGTGACAATAGGTGCATCCAGGAAAGCTTCGAGAGATACCTCGGGTTGCATTGCCACGGTGTAATACCACCGCAGATAGCTTAGCCACTTGGTTACCCGAGCATCGAATACTCTGTCAAATCCATCACACCCTCAGAAGGAAAGTAGTCACGAAGACAAACTTGCAATTCCTTAGGCTTCATAGACTTCCGGAGCTCTGATACAATCCGCGATTTTATACCTTGAGATAACAGGGCACCACGACCTAACCAAAGTTCAATATGACCAGTTAGGGTGGACTTTGAATACATCGCCAGCAGCCGCATTAACCTTCGATTCCCTGGTTGCCCAGGGTTCTCCAGCATAGAGACCACTTTTGACTGATCCCGTTTGCCTAGTCCCCCAATCCGGGCAAGCGTTGATATCTTACGGATCTTATATTTATCCTGTATCGCAGCAAGACCGAAAGGATGATAGAAGTTAAGCAATGACTTCACGGAAACTGGGGATAAATCCTTTTGTAACCGATCCGTCCGGAACCGCTTAGCAAACTCTGCCGCCCCTGTTTCAGAAACAAGTGATTTTGCTTCACTGATTCCTCCCTCTATATTCC